ATGTTAATAGATGTTTTTTCTATGTTTGATGATTATAATTTTAATACATTTGAAAAAAGGTGGTATTTTGTCTGGGGATATTCATTGTTTATTCCTTTGTTTATCGTGAGATCATCATTATGGGTAAAGATAACTAGGATTAAAGTGATGTATTATTCATTTTTACAGAAATGTTTGAAATTGATTGGTGAGAGGGGAAGGGGTTTGTATATTTCAGGTTTTCCTCTATTAGTTGTGAGTCTTTTTTCAATTATACTAAGGGTAAATGTTTCTAATAGAATTCCTTATTTTTTTAGGGTGAGGGCACATTTTTCGTTTGGCTTTACTTTTGCGTCTGTGATTTGGCTGTGTATTATTACTTCTAGGGTTTTTACAAGGTTTATTCAGAATATGGCTTTGCTGGTTCCAAGAGGTTGTCCTGAGGGGTTAGCTCCATTTATGGTGCTTTTAGAGATTATTACAAATTTATTGCGTCCAATTACTTTAGTTATTCGATTAGCTATAAATATGGCTACTGGTAAGGTTATTATGTTATTATTAGGGAATGCTGCGTTAAATCTTGCATTTTCTTTTAGGATTGTTGGGGTTGTAGGGTTTATAGTTGTTAGAGTGTTAGGTTTTGCTATTTTTTCTTTAGAGGTGGCTGTTAGGTTTATTCAGAGATATATTTTTTGTACTCTATTATGTTTGTATGCTGATGAACATAGGAAATAGAAATTTTTTGATAGTGTGTTTTTGTAAATAGGTTGGAAACCTATAAGAATAGTTTTTGGCTATATCAAAGTAATGTCTGGAAATATACTTCCTCTTCGGAAACGTCATTGATTATTGAAAATTTTGAATAATAGGTTATATGATTTACCATGTCCAATTAATTTAAATATATTTTGGAGATTTGGTTCTATGTTAGGTTTGTGTATTGTTATTCAGGTAGTTAGTGGAATTTTATTATCTCTTCATTTTATCCCTCATGAGGCAATAGCTTTTGATTCTGTCTATCATATTATGCGTGATGTGAATAAGGGTTGGTTTTTGCGGAATGTTCATGTTGGTGGGTGTTCTATGTTCTTCGTTTGTTTGTATGTTCATATTGGTCGTGGGATTTATTATGGGTCTTATTTAAGTAAGCACGTTTGGTTAGTGGGTGTGACTCTGTTTTTGTTGGTGATGGCAGAAGCATTTTTAGGGTATAGATTGCCTTGGGGTCAGATATCGTTTTGAGGTGTAACTGTGATTTCTAATTTGTTTACTGTGATCCCGTATATTTCTCAAAATTTGTTGTTTACTATTTGGGGGCATTGAAGCGTTAGGGGGTATACTTTACAGCGATTTTTTATTTTTCACTTTCTTCTTCCTTTTGTCATTATTGTTTTTTCGACTTTGCATTTATTTTTTCTTCATGAGAATGGGAGAAATAATCCTTTGGGTATTAGAAGGGATTCAATATGTATTCCTTTTCATCCATTTTACACTGTCAAAGATATTTTTGGGTTTGTTTGTTTTGGTTGAGCTTTGATATATTTTGTTTGTGTAAATCCTGAACTGGTAGTAAATAAAATCAATTATCATCCAGCAGACCCTTATCACACTCCTTTACAGGTAGAGCCGGAGTGATATTTTTTGTTTGCTTATGCTATGTTACGTTCAATTCCTCATAAGCTTAGTGGGGTGCTTGCCTTACTTGCTTCAGTAACTGGATTGTATCTATATCCTTTTATTCATACTGGGAAGTTTCGTAGGTTTGCATTTTATCCCGTAAGACAGATGCTGTTTTGGTGTTTTGTTGTAAATTTTTTGAGGTTAATTTGGGTTGGGCAAATACCTGTGCGAGAGCCTTTTATTAGAATAGGTCAGGTATATACTGGTATTTATTTTTCGACTTTGATTTTTCCTCCTATGTTAACTGGTCTTTGGGATAAGTTGATTTTCTCTAGATAGAGCAATATAAATGTTTGATTTGAAATCAATACTAAAAGTTCGTGGGTACTTGTTGCTTTAAAACAATACTTTAAAGAAAAAGGATCGATTTGCATTTGATTATTGGCGGTTTTGTCTTGTTTTATGTGATGAATTTTGTGTTGGTTTTTTGTGTCATTGTTTGAGGCTATATTTTTTGGTGATGTATTAGAGTCTGAGTTTGGTTCTGAAATTATTAAATATTATGGTTATGTGATAATAGTTTTATTGTTGGTTATTATTGTTGTTTTGTATATGGGAATAATGATTATGAATCATAGATATTCTTATCGTAATTTTAAAAATCGACAAATATTGGAGTATGCTTGAACTGCAATACCAACGTTTCTTTTGGCGTTATTATGATGTCCTTCAATTTTGAATTTGTATCGGATAGATGATTTGAAGGATCCTGTCTGAAGGTTTAAGGCTGTTGGAAAGCAGTGGTATTGAACTTATGAGGTTAATTTAAAAGATGGGGATACGATGGTTATTGATTCTTATATAGATCGTGATTCTGGGGTGGAGTTGGGTTCTGGTTATCGATTACTTGATGTTGATTGGCGTTTAGTGGCTCCTGCTAATGCGCAGATTTCGTGTTATGTTACAAGGAGGGATGTAATTCATTCTTTTGCGCTTCCGGGTGCGTTGATAAAAGCGGATGCTATTCCTGGACGGATTAATGTACTTCCTATAAAAATTAGTCAGAGTTGTATTTTATATGGGCAGTGTTCAGAAATTTGTGGGATCAATCATAGATTTATACCTATTGTTATTGAGTTTGTTCCCGTTGATGTGTTTATGGATTTTTATGGGTATTAGTTAATTTAGTTGAATCGTGGAGGAAGTCTTTGCTAATGAAGCATTTTGATTTCGGCTCAAAAGAGATGGTGTACGAATCCATAAGGCTTAGATATTGAATAAAAGTAGGATAATCTAAGAAAGGATCTAGGGTTCATGCCCCTAAAGTGTTTTATAACTCCTATTTATTTCGTTTATTTGATTGGGGTAAAGTAGTTAAATTATTATAATATTAGATTGTCATTCTAAAGTTACCTTGAGGTTTTTACTTATGATAAAGCTTTTTCTTTTTCTTCTTTATTTTGTAAGGTTGATTCTTCCGTTTGTTTGTGTTTTGGTGAGGGTTGCTTTTTATACTCTTGTTGAACGAAAGGTGTTAGGTTATATTATGATTCGTAAGGGGCCTAATAAGGTTGGGTATAGGGGAATTATGCAGCCTTTTAGGGATGCAGGGAAGCTTTTTAGAAAAGAGTATGTGATACCGGGATTTGCTAATGTTGTTCCTTTCGTTTTGTGTCCTGCTGTTATTCTTTTTACTAGAATGATGTTATGGTTTCTTTATCCTTATAGTTATGTTTCGATAGTGTTTACGTGTGGGATTGTTCAGTTTTTAGTAACATCTGGTATCCATGTATATGGAGTTATAGTAGCTGGTTGGTCTTCTAATTCAAAGTACTCTCTTTTAGGGGCTGTTCGGGGGGTAGCACAAAGAATTTCTTATGAAGTTCCTATAACTTTTGTGGTTTTGATAGTAGCGTTTTGTATTGGGAGATTATGGTTGCAGGAGGTTAAGATAGGACAAGAAAATATATTTTCTATTCTTACTATAAGATTATTGAGGAGAGGGGTTTGAGTAACTTGTATGTTGGCTGAGACCAATCGCGCTCCGTTTGATTTTGTTGAGGGGGAGTCTGAGTTAGTATCAGGGTTTAATGTGGAGTATAGAAGAGGAGGTTTTGCAATAATTTTTATGGCGGAGTATGGGGCTATATTATTTAATAGGATTTTTTTTATTACTATTTTTTTAGGCGGTAATGAGTTATTAATGAGGGTTAGAACAATAGTATGAGTTCTTTTTTTTGTGTGAATTCGGGGAACAGTTCCCCGAATTCGATATGATCAGCTTATAGGATTGTGTTGGAAAGTTTTATTAAGGGTAGTTTTGAGAATAACTGGATTTGTAGCTATTATCAGATTTTTTTTCTAGAATTAATTTATTTACAAAATGAGAATTTTCTTTTTTCTGTTATTTTTTAGTGGTGTTTTGGTAGTGTTATTAAAAAAAGGGCATCTTATTAGAATTTTCATTGGAATGGAATTTATAATGTTAGGGGTGTTGTATAGTGCTAGGATCATAATGTGTTATAATGTAAGAATAGTATTCTTAATTATGTGTTTAGGGGTATGTGAGGCAAGGGTATGCTTAGCTTTATTAGTTATGATAGTGCGTTTGTCAGGAAATGATTTAATTAGAAGATTGTCTTTGTATTTGTGAGATGGCTGATTTAATAGTGGTAGATTGTAAATCTTCTTATGGAGTGTATCCTCTCATAAATGATTGAATGTTTTCTTTTGTTTATTTTTCTTTTTATTTTAAGGATGGTGTTAGTACTAGTAAGGTTTTTATTATCAGAGAAAACATTTGAGAGACGTGAGAAGTCGTCCCCTTATGAGTGTGGGTTTGACCCTATTTTAAGGGCGCGAAGGTCTTTTTCTCTTCGTTTTTTTCTTTTAGGGGTCTTATTTGTTGTTTTTGATGTTGAGTTGTCTTTGTTAATACCTGTGGTTCTTAGGATTAGGGTGGGGTTTAGCTATGTGGGGCTTATTAGATGTTTTATCTTTCTTTTAGTTTTGTTTTTAGGAATTTTTCATGAGTGACGAGAAGGGTCATTGAACTGGGTTATTTAGTAGGGGTGAGGTGTAAGTTAACTGCTCTAGAAGCTTTATAGAAGCAGTGGTTTTGTAAATCGAAGATACCAAATTGATGGTCTGGGGTAGGTAAGTAAATAAATGAAGGTTTTTAGGTAATGTCGNTTAGAGTAAATGTTGTGGCAGTGTTTATAAGAGTTAGACCTTTGTTAAGAGCTTGTGGGTTATTAGTTGTATTAGGTAATTTAGTAAGGATTATAAGAAATAGATGAATGGGTGTGTGGTTAGGAATAGAACTTAATTTATTTGGCTTTTTAATTATAATAAATCCTGAAGGGTGTTGTGTTGCTCAGGGAAGAATCAAGTACTTTATTGCACAAAGGATTGGTTCTATGTTAATATTGTTTGGGTTTTTTTGTGTGTCTCAAATGTTTAATAGAGTGGGGAGGTTAATTCTTGTTGGGGGAATTCTTTTAAAAGCGGGGGTTTTTCCTTTTCATAGATGAGTTCCGGACGTTGTTATTGTGTCTAATTGGTTTATTGGGTGTATAATTTTAACATGGCAAAAGTTAGCTCCATTTTCTTTGTTTTCGTTTTTTCCTAGTTCTTGGGTCTTGGTAATAAGATTGATTTTTATAAGGTTGGTGGGATGCTTTGGGGGATTAAATCAACATTCAGTTCGTGGAATGGCAGTTTATTCTTCTTTTGTTCATAACTCTTGGCTGATTCTTTCTTTATTTTATTCCTTTGGTGTTTTTTTTATTTATTATTTGGTGTATAGGTTGAGGGTTTTAATATTTTTTTTGAGGTGTTGGGTAGTTAGAAAAAGGAGCTTAATAAGGTACTCCGTTAGATGATTGGGAATATTAAGTCTATTAATGTTATCTGGTGTTCCACCTTTTATGGGGTTTTTTGTTAAATTGATTGTGATGTTAAGATGCCCGTCTATTCTTTTGATTATTTGTTTGGGGGGATCTATCGTAAGGCTAAAGTTTTATATTTCTTTTTTCTATAGAATGATTTTGAATAGGATGGAGAAATATTCTTATTTTCAATTGGAGTCAAGATTTTTGGTTTATATTTTTTGTAGGATGAATTTTGTAGTAGGGGTTAGTTCGTTATTGTTTTTTATATGGTGTGGCATTGGTTTTTGTGTGGTGAAAGGTTTAAAAATTACTATCTTAGAGATAAAGTCATTTTAAATGGTGTAATGCACATAAAGTTTTCATCTTTAAAGTGGGCAAAATAGCTCTTTAAATTTTTTAAAGGGAGTATATATGGTGTACATGAAGTTTTGATCTTCATAGAAAAGATAAAGTCTTTCCTTTGAGTGAAAGAGTAGATCGTAGTAGGGCTGCTAACTTTACTATAAATGAGGTTGTTCATTTTCTTTCATTTTATTATTGTTATGAATTTGTTAAAGATAGTTTAAATTAGAACAGTAGCTTTGGGAGTTGTTGGTGCTTTGTAGAGCTCTTTAAATATTATAAGAGGGGATAAATTAGAGTTTAAGTAAAGTGGCAGAAAAATGCGGTAAGTTTAAGCCTTATTTATGAAAAAATTTGTTTCCTTTATTAAGACGGATTTGAAATTATGCTTTATAGTTTAATTGAAAACATTAGATTGTTAATCTAAAATTGTCTAAAGACTAGAGCAGGTTAGTGAAGGAGGTTAATGAAGAAAGCCTGAATGGTCTAACAATGGAATTTATTTATTTGCATTTGGTAGTAGTTAGATTGTGTTGGTCGGTTGTTTTTGTTAGTCAACCTTACTTACTGGGGTTAGTTCTTTTAATTTCTTCAATACTAGTTTGTTTAATTATTGGGGTTAACATTAGAAGATTTCTTGGATTTTTGTTATTTATAAGATATGTGGGAGGGCTCATAGTTTTATTTGTTTACGTTCTTAGTGTATTTCCTAATGAAATGTATAATTTTAAAACGAAAACGTTTTTTATAAGGTTAAGGTTTATAGGAGTTCTGGTAGTGTTAGTTGGGATATTACCTGTAAAGTCGGGTTTTTTACGTGGGCATGTAGCTCAAGAACTGCAGTTTCATTTTATGAGGTTTTCTCATTATTGAGATGTTTTTGTTTTTATAGCTTTATTTCTTTTGTTTATTATATTATGTGTTTCTTATTTAGTAATAAAAAAACGGGTTCCTTTACGATCAATCTAGTAAACGGACCTAGTAGTTAAAGTTATAACGTTAAATTGCAAATTTAAAGTTACCAAATTGAGTCTAAGTTTGGGTCAAGTAATGAGGGGAAAATGAAATATAAAAAGGTTTTAGTTTTAGGAAGATAATTTAAATGAAAATATCTTGTTTCAAACTAGAATATAGACTGAAGTCTTTTTCCTGGTATAAAAATTGTGGGAAGTAAAATATATAACAAATGAGCTTAAGATTTATAGTTAAAGCTTTAGAAAGAAGCGTTAGATTTTTAATCTTAAGATTCCTTAATATAGGATAGCTGTGATGATAAAAGAGTCTTTTTCTGTTGTATTTAGGAAAGTTTATCAAAAAATATTATTCATAGTGGTTTTTGGGTATTGCTTTATTTTATTAAGAAGAGTGATAAAGAGTGTCTATTTTATGGAGTTTATGTTGTGGGATTTAGGGGGTATAGGATTGTCTATTAATTTATTGGTTGATAGAATTGGGGTGATATTCATTGGGACTATCATAATTATTTCTGGTAGAGTATTAATATACTGCTATTGGTATATAGATGATGAGAAATATTTTTTCCGTTTTATATACTTGGTTTATTTATTTGTTGGATCAATAATATTTATAATTTTAATTCCTAATTTAATTACGTTGTTAATTGGGTGGGATGGGTTAGGATTAACTTCTTTTTTGTTAGTTGCACATTATCAAAATTCTAGGTCTTTGTCAGGGAGCTTGTTAACGGCATTGACGAATCGGATTGGGGATGGGTTAATCTTGTTAAGAATTTCTTTGTGAGGAAGAGTAGAAAATATGTGAGTTTTGTATAATTTCAGAGGATCTTTTATAAGTGTCTTTTTTATTTGTGCGCTTATTTTTGGTGGAATAACTAAGAGTGCGCAGATACCTTTTTGTGCTTGGTTACCGGCTGCTATGGCTGCTCCCACTCCTGTGTCTTCTTTGGTTCATTCTTCCACGTTAGTTACAGCGGGTGTATATTTACTTATTCGTGCGTATCCAGTAATAAGAAAGAGAGGGGAAATAATATTAGTGTTAAAGTTACTAAGGTTGTTTACTTTGGTGTTAGCTAGAAGCGCAGCAATTTTTTGTTTTGATATAAAGAAAATTATTGCATTATCAACTTTAAGGCAATTAAGTGTAATAATATTTTCTTTATCTCATGGGTTGGTTTATGCTTCTTTTTTTCATTTAGTAATGCATGCATTGTTTAAAGCACTTCTTTTTTTGTCAGCAGGGGTAGTTATTCATTCTATAAAAAGTTGCCAAGATATTCGTAGAATAGGAAATTGCTGAGCAAATATGCCTTTTAGAATAGTTTCTATATTTATTGCGAGGTGTTCACTTTCAGGTCTTCCATTTATAAGTGGGTTTTTTTCTAAGGATATAATTGTTGATTTAGTGTATAATAGAAAAATCAATTTTTTCTGCTTTTTTGTTATAATGCCTGGGTTAGGGTTGACTAGAATTTACAGAATACGAATGGTATGAATAGTAAGGTTTGGAGAAAACAAAGTTATGTTAGGATGTTTGAGAGTAAAAGAGCCAATAAAACTTCTAATCCCTTATTTAAGGCTTGGTTTTGGGGCATTATTTTTGGGTAAAATAATATGTCCAATTACTGAGAGGTTGATTTATTACAGGAGTTCATCATTAGGGGAGATATTAGTTTTAAGAATTCTATTTAGGTTAGGAGTAGTTTATTTAAGAGTAGCAAACTGGGGAAAAGGGCCATCTTATGATCATAAAAAGTGTTCTTCTTTTTTATTTAGAATATGATACTTAGAGTTAGTAACTCATGTAATCAAAAAGATATTTTTTGACCTTAGAAAATCTATTTATGAAGTGTGTGATAAAGGAATATTAGAGACAGTGGGGCCGAAGGGGGTATATTGGATGAGAATAAAAATAAGATGTTATAACGAGAATTTACAATCAAATTTCTTTCTTAAAAGAATTTTTTTTTTTTTTATTGTGTTTAGGGGAATAATTTTTATAATGAGAATTGTTATTTAGAGATATTTAAGAGTAGCAAACTGGGGAAAAGGGCAATTTATGTTTTGTTAATTTGGTTTAAGCAAGGAAATTCTGATAAGCATAGTAACTAACGATAAAGGATTTATTATATTATGATAGATATGATAGTGTGAGGAAGGGTCCGTCTGACAGAAATAATGTGAATGATTTAGGTTCATTTTATGGAGAAATATCTTCGACGGTTAAGGAAGGTTTGATTATGGCTTTTTGGTTTATTCTTAGAGGTGCTTCATAATATTAGAAGAGATTTGTGAAGAATCAGGGGTTTCACGAGATTAGTAGCTATATTTGGAAAACGTAATAATTTATAGTCCAGTCTCTGGGAGTATGGGGGTAAATATGAATGCCAGCCACCGCGGTCACATTCAATCCATAATAAATTAAAGCAGATAGATTAGAAATTTAATTTGAGGAAATTTTATTAGGTTAGTAAGAGTATAATTGATTTATCTAAATATCCTAAAAATTCCTGTGGGGGTTTTCTTATGTAGCTAATTACAAAAACCGGGATTGGATACCCCGTTATTATTAGTGTAAATTAGGAGTTCTACTTTACTAAACATTAAATTGTCAAAAGGAAATAAATAGGCGGTGTCCGATTTAAAAAATAGGGGAACCTGGGTAATAAAGGACGATCCACCTGAATTATTCTTCGCCTTAAAAGCTTGTGTATGGTTGTTTCCTCTAAATTGAGAGGTTTAGGGTAAAAATCTTATAATTAAGAAAAAATTCAGATTGTCATGCTGCTATGGCGGAGTTATTCTGGGTTACTGTAATTTAAGAATTATGTTTTGAGTCTTACATAGATTAAAAGAAATTAATTGTGGAGGAAGGACTTGTAAGTAAATCAGTCATATAATGATTGTTTGAATATTTTCGGATGAGTACTAATCGCCCGTCGCTTGCGGAGAGATAATCTGTGATAAGTCGTAACAAAGTAGTTGTACTGGAAAGTGTAGCTAAATTATAATATAAGTACTGCGTGGGTATGATCCAGTTAGTTTGATGTTCTAAAGATTGAGAAAAGTTTCTCTGGTGCTTATTTACATTTATAGTAAAAATAAGATTATACTCGCCTTCCATGTGAGAGTTCTAGAAATAGTAAATGTAGTGAATGCTATAAACTAAGCAGTGTAGAGGTTTTAGGTTTGGTAAAATAGTATAATAGAGATTACATTTCATTTACACTGAAAAAATTAAGTTGATTTATTTTACTTTACTGTAAAGGATTGTAGAGTCTAGATTAGTAGGGGTTAAGGTCCGTACCTTTTGTATAAGGGTTTTTTTAGAAAATGAGTGTATAACTGTTTCCCGAAAAAAGATAAGTTACTTGAATTTAATTTATTTTTCGTGGTAAAGAAAAATAAAAAAATCAAGTAAAAGTGATATGCTATTTGCTTCTTTTGATATCTGGTTAGCTTAAAAAAATATTTAGTATTGTCTATTTTCGTAGATTCAAATCATCTGGGATAAGCTGGGTGTTGGGGTGAATTAAAGAAATTCTTGTTGTAATTAGAGTTTTAAATAGTCTTTATATTAGTCATTTTTTTTAGTTTGTCATAAAAACTATCTTGTTTTTGTAAGAATTCTTTTTTAGAGTTTATGGGAAATATAAGCTTATACTTTAAAGAGTAGTAATACTGATAAGAATGAGTAAAGTGGTAGAAAAATTCCTTTGTAAAATGGAATTCTAATTTAATATATTGTTTTTGTAAGTTCCTGTAATGAACTCGGCAAACATTTTATCCTCGACTGTTTAACAAAAACATTTCTCGTAGAAAGTGATTACGGGTAGGCCCTGCCCGGTGTAAATAGAAAATATTTATAAACGGCGGCATTAACGTGAGTGTCCTAAGGTAGCGCGATAATTTGCCCTTTAATTGGGGGATGGGATGAATGGGTTTACGTGGGAGATTCTGTGTCACAGGATTAAGTTGAAATTATTTTTAAAGTGAAGAAACTTTAATAAGGCAGAAAGACGACAAGACCCTATGAAGCTTAATAGATATAACTTTCTAAAACGATGGTTTAATATTTTAATGGGGCATTATAGAATGGAGATATTCTAATATTTGTTAGTCCTACTGGATTTAACTGTGTTCATATAAGGAAAGCTACTCTAGGGATAACAGCGAAATTTTTTTTGATAGAAGACATTAGAAAAAAAGTTTTCGACCTCGATGTTGGCTTTAGGTAACCCTTGGGTGTATCAGTTCAAGTGTGTGGGTTTGTTCAACCTTTAATTCCTAACATGAGCTGAGTTCAGAACGGCGTGAGCTAGTTCAGTTTCTATCTTCTGTTTATAATATTGATGGGTTTGGTACGCAAGGAACAACTTATTCCAGATTGTAATCTGTATTGGTTTATAAAGTAGTCTAAAGAGGGCGAAGGATCTATGCTCCTTAAGTGTTGACATTAACCTTTATAGGGTGGAAAGGTACAAGTAGCTTAAGTAGAGCTTCTTATTGAAAATAAGAAAGGTGGTATTTCCCTGTGCCTGATAAAAATAGATAGTTTATGTGAAGAATGATGGCTTGTGGCGCTATAGGTGTTTCTAACTCTATTTAATGCATCGAAGTCCTTTTACTCGATATTATGTCCCAGGGCCAAGGCCTTGGCCATTAATTGTAGGTGTGTGTTGTAATAGGTTATGTGTAAGTCTTGTGTTGTGGATACATCGAATACAAGCAGAGAAACTTTTTGTTGTAACATTATTGGTGTTAATTATTACTGCGATTCTGTGATGAACAGATGTTTTGCGTGAAGGGGATATGGGTGTGCAGACTCAGTTTGTAATTAAGAGATACCGAGATGGAGTTGGCCTTTTTATCTTTTCTGAAATTATATTCTTTTTTTCGTTTTTTTGGGCACTTTTTCATAGTTGTCTAAGTCCTTCTGGAAATCTTGGGTGCGAGTGACCTCCTTTAGGGATTCGGACGTTAGATCCGTTATCTACTGCCCTATTCAACACTTTTTTGTTAATTAGAAGCGGGTCATTTTGTACTTATGTTCACAACTCAATTCGAACACAAGGTTATGATTCTTGATGTCTGATCAATATGGTAATTACTATCTCTTGTGGTGTAATATTTTTAATTGGGCAAGGTCATGAGTATTTTTTTAGTCCTTTTAGAATTGCGGATAGAGTGTACGGAAGAACTTTTTATATGCTAACTGGGTTCCATGGTGCTCATGTTATGGTAGGAACTACTTGGTTAATTGTTAGGTTGAGTCGGATGTGATTAGGCCATTTTTCTAAAGACCGTCATTTTGGATTGGAAGCTTGTTTATGATATTGACACTTTGTTGATGTGGTGTGGCTAGGGGTATGACTAATTGCTTATTTTTGGATGGGGGGAATGTTTAGTGATAAGTTAGGCTTGTCTTCATAGGATAAAATAGCAAGTAGATTAAATTTGTAAGATATATAAATGTGGCATTAATTCGTAATCCTCAATATTGATTATTTCTTTTTTTAAGGTTTACTTTGTTGTTTGAGTTATACAGAGTAGTTATTAGTTATATAGATTGTGAGTATTATAGGTTTAAAAGATGATAACGGAGTAAGTTTTTTGTGATAATATTTCTCGATGATTTATGTCTACTAATCATAAAGATATTGGTACTTTGTATTTACTTTCTGGGATATGAGCTGGGTTAATGGGGAGAAGGCTTAGGTTAATTATTCGAATTCAGCTTTCTCATCCCGGGGGTAATTTTTTGAAAAATGAAAGGTTATATAATGTTGTAGTAACAACTCATGCATTAGTAATAATTTTTTTTGCTGTAATGCCTTTACTTATTGGTGCTTTTGGGAATTGATTACTTCCATTATGTATTGGTGGTGTTGATTTAATTTTTCCTCGTTTAAATAATTTGAGATTTTGGTTGGCACCTAATGCTTTGTACTTACTTATTTTGTCGTTTATAACGGAGAAAGGAGCTGGGACAGGTTGAACTATTTATCCACCTTTATCTTCTGGGTTGTACCATACTGGGCCTGCTGTTGATATTTTGATTACGTCTTTACATTTAATTGGATTGAGTTCTTTATTAGGTTCGATTAATTTTGTGAGGACTAATAAGAATATGCCTACAATAAAAATAAAGGGTGAGAAATCTGAGTTGTATTTGTGGAGGATTACCGTAACCGGTGTTCTTTTAATTATTTCTGTGCCAGTTCTGGCTGGTGGGATTACTATATTGTTGTTTGATCGAAATTTCAATACTAGGTTTTTTGATCCTATTGGAGGGGGAGATCCTGTTTTATTTCAGCATGTATTTTGGTTTTTTGGTCATCCTGAGGTGTACATTCTTATTCTTCCGGCGTTTGGTGTGATGTCAAAAGTAATTATGCATTATTCTGGTAAAGATTCTGTTTTTGGTTCGGTTGGGATATTATATGCTATAGTTGGTATTGGTGTTATAGGTTGTGTGGTGTGGGCCCATCATATATTTACTGTGGGTTTAAATGTAGACACACGAACTTATTTTACATCAGCTACAATAGTAATCGCTGTTCCTACGGGTGTGAAAGTTTTTAGTTGGATGGCTACAATAGGAGGAAGAAAAATTAAGTTAACTACATCTGTTTTGTGAAGGACTGGTTTTTTATTTTTGTTTACTGTTGGGGGACTTACGGGAATTATACTTTCTAGTTCTTCTTTGGATGTAACATTACATGATACATATTATGTAACAGCACATTTCCATTATGTCTTGTCGATAGGGGCTGTATTCGGTATTTTTTGTGGGTTGAACCATTGATTTCCTTTGTTTTATGGTGTAAACTTTCATAAAAAGTGATCTAAAGTTCATTTTTATTTAATATTTTTAGGAGTGAATTTAACATTCTTTCCCCAGCATTTCTTAGGATTAAAAGGGATACCGCGTCGTTATTGTGATTATCCAGATTGTTATTCTACATGGCATTGGGTATCTTCTTATGGTGCTTTAATTTCTTTTGGGTCTTTGTTATATTTTATTTTTGTTGTATGGGAGGCTATGGTGAGTCAACGAGGTGTTGTATTTTCTTCTCATACTATAGCTGAAATTGAGTGGTCTGGTTCAATGAATTTTTTTCCTTTGCCGGCTCATGGAAATAGGTCATTACCTTGAATTCATGTGGGTTAAAGGGGTGGATCAATTACAATAAAATGGGTTGAATTTGTGTCAGTAAGAAAAGTGTTAGGTAGGCGGGAATTTTGTTTAAATCTTTAGGTTCGTAAGCGAGTAAAGAAGGTCTGGAAAGGTGGATGTGGGATGAGAAATAAAAAAATAGAATGAAGTGAAGGTGAAAAGAACGTGTGGAAAGAGGCAGGGGGTTGGGGAGAAAATAAGAAGTTGCTAAGGTAATTTATTCTTTTTTATACTAGTGGTTTAGGGGTTGTTGAGGGTTTCAAAAAGTTGGTGTGTAGTCGTGAGAGCAAATTTGTTTAAATAGAAAATGGTGAATTAATTTTTGTGGTTTTTGTTTTGTTTGATTTGGTGGGAGAGGATGTCGTTTTCTATATTCTAATGGGGTTAAAGGCGGGCCAATCAGTTAATAGGCTAAATGTGTGTCAATAAGTATAATAATAGATAAAAACTTTGTATTAATTCAAAGTCTTGTAGTGGAAAACTCCTGGAAAGGCAAAATGGAAAAATACAGGAAAATGGAGCTAAGATGTTAAGAATATAAGGATAGGGGGTGTCTAATGACTCGGCAAGAAGAAGTTGTGGCAGAAAGAGGGATAGGCTAGGTTGTATATTGATACTAGATAAGACTATTTACTTTTTGGTGGTAGAGAGAGATGTGTTTGAAGAAGATGAGGGTAGTTTATGTGGCAGTAAGTATAATATTAGTATGAATCTTTCTTTGTATTGTTAGAAATAAAATGTTGAGGCTTTTAAGTTTGAGGGCTTTGTTAATAGTAGGGGTTATAGAGATAGGAGTAATCAATGATGAGGTAATTAGAATGGGGGGTAGTCTTAGATATGATTTTTTATCCTATAGGTTAAGGGTTTTGAGGATTTTTATTATATTGTTAAGCTTAGTTAGAAGAAAAAGGGTAATACGAACTTCTTTGTTTTATTTTTTAAATTTAAGATTATTAATAGTGTTAGTTTTTGCTTTTTGTACTTCTAGTTTTCTAGGGTTTTTCTTTTTTTTTGAGTCTGCTTTGATTCCTTTAATTTTGGTTATTATAGGGTGAGGATATCAGTTTGAGCGGATAGAGGCAAGAACTTATATGTTTATCTATACGGTATTTGGTTCTCTTTTTTTCTTGTTTGGGATTTGTCTTCTTTTTTATAGAGGAATGAGGGATAATATATTAAGATTAGGAAGGAATGTGAATAAAAAGGTTAGAATGTTTTGGTGGGTTTTTATGATTGGGTTTCTAATTAAGTTGCCTGTATATCCTTTTCATTTATGGTTACCTAAGGCTCATGTAGAGGCTCCTGTTGCTGGATCAATGGTTTTGGCTGGGGTAGTATTAAAACTGGGTGGATATGGGATATTGCGGTTGTTAATAGTAATAAGTGTAAATTTGGGGTTAAAATGTTATAATCTGATACTATGCGTAGGGATAGTTGGTGGTTTTTATGCAAGATTGGTATGTTGTCGTCAGACGGATATAAAATGTTTAGTAGCATACTCTTCTGTAGGTCATATAAGGTTGGTTACTTTGGGTTGTCTAAGAAACATTAGAATAGGGGTAAAAGGTGCTTTGTTTATTATAATTGGGCATGGGTTATGTTCTTCTGGGATATTTAGCCTTGTTAATGTTTTTTATAGTCATTCTGGTTATCGAAATCTGTATATAAATAAGGGGTTTTTGATAAAAAGTCCAATTCTGTGTTTGGTAGGATTTTTATTGTGTTCTAGTAATATAGCTGCTCCGCCGAGGTTAAATTTGTTGGGTGAGGTGCTAATGTTTATTTGTTCATATGTAATTTCTTTTTGTTTTCTGTTGTTGTTAATAGCAATAACTATAGTTAGTGCTGTTTATAGCTTGCATTTGTACACATCTACATGTCATGGAAAAGGGTCAGAGAGGATGATGGGATGAGATATTGTGAGATATAGATCTGTGTTCGTTTTGTTAGCTCATTGGTTGCCTTTGAATTTTTTGTTTTTGTTTATACCTTGTGGCATTTTTGAGAATGTGATGAAAGAAAA